AAAAATAGATGGGGTATTTCGCACGCGAACTAGCTAAAAAACTTACTTAATGTGTCATGATCTCATTAAAATATATCGATCTATCTTCGTCAATTTAGAGTTCTTGTTTTAGAATAAAAAATAGATTCATCAAAAAATGAATCATGTGCCAGGAACCAGATTTGAACTGGTGACACGAGGATTTTCAGTCCTCTGCTCTACCAGCTGAGCTATCCCGACCGTTTACTGGTGCACCATCTCCCCATTTTACGAGATAGGTTGGGTCTGTGTCAATTAGTCAAATGAAAAGTATTACAAAGTCTTATAGAGGTAACGGAATTTCGTGGGTCTTCGAAAAGAAGACCTTTGTATATAATTTTTCTTTAAGTTTAAAAAAAGAAAACAAGTAATAAAATAATGTCAAAATTATGGATTTTGAATTACTCAACTGAGTACTACTTGCTCAAATCAAAGATATTTTTTTGTCCATTTATCATATATCTCATAAGATTTGTGATAAGAGAAAAACGCTGCCTATTTGAAATTGAAAAAAGGGGAGGAACATAACGACCTTCAAATCAAAACGCTAATGCAAAAAAAGATAACTAGTTAGGGAGTGAAATAAGCTTTTGGGGATAGAGGGACTTGAACCCTCACGATTTTTAAAGTCGACGGATTTTCCTCTTACTATAAATTTCATTGTTGTCAGTATTGACATGTAGAACGGGACTCTATCTTTATTCTCATCCGATTAATAAATTCTTAAAAAGATCTATCAGACTATGGAGCGAGTGCGAGTGTTTTGATGAATCAATATTTTATTTCGATTTCAACTCAGATTTGATCCATAACAATTATTGCTCTTTTTCATTTCATATTCGAAATCTATAATATAGATCAATATTGAATTAATTTATATATATAAATTAATTACTTTAAACTCTATTAAAAATTTGAATAATATAAATAATATCTCTAAAAAACAATACAGAACAGATTCGGGTTGTCATTAAAAATTTCAGTACGTATATTCTTTACCCTTTGTTCTGGGATTGCAATTGAGACAGAAGAAGTCTTATAACAACACAGCACAATTAACCCCATTTGTTAGAACAGCTTCCTTTGAGTCTCTGCACCTATCCTGTTTTATTCTTGCTTTCTGAATCCTTTTTGTCTTTTGAAAAAGGGAGACAAAAAAAGGAGTTGGCTCAGGATTGCCCCTTTTTTAATTCCAGGGTTTCTCTGAATTTGAAAGTTTTCACTTAGTAGGTTTCCATACTAAGGCTCAAGCCAATTAAGTCCGTAGCGTCTACCTATTTCGCCATATCCCCGTTGTGTTTTATAAAATGCGGATCCCAATGGGATGTCCTTGCCTCCCAAATTTGATATATATTTATACGGATTAATATACCGAACAGTGTTTCCTGCTTTGTTTCTTTATATTAAATATTATTTCATTTCTATTGGTAAACCTATCCATTTGAAATTCGATTTTAATCCTATTTGGTCTAATCCGAAATGATTCTATCATTTCTTTATAGACAATTCAATATAGATAAATATAGAGTATATATATGCTCCTTTATTTTAGAGAGTTTGTAATACTCAAAGGGTCGATTCTTTTTGTCGTCTTAGTCTATGAATAAAAATAGAAGAATACTTTTTTCTGCTAGTATGATCTGGACTTTTTTTTTTATTGAATTATTGAATTGATTTATTTCTAAATTCTATTTTTATGAGGTTTTCTTGGGGCCGACCCCCCTAAATAACATAACTACAAAAATACCTATTCATTTTCATTCATTATGAATTTTTTTTTTTTTTTCAAATTAATAGCCCTCTATATAAATAATATATATATAAATAATATATAGAATTGATTTCTAGTTTTATTTAAAATATAGAACTTTAATAGAATAAAAAAATTGCTCTAGACGAAAAATACAAATAGAAAATATCTAGAGATAGAAATAAACCTAATTTAATAATTCAATATTTCTTTTTATTAGATTTGAACGATTTATATCATATAAAGAATAAAAATGAATTATCTTAAACTAAGATATAGTTTTTACGTATGTAGAATTTCTAGCAGCCCGCTTAGCTCAGAGGTTAGAGCATCGCATTTGTAATGCGATGGTCATCGGTTCGATTCCGATAGCCGGCTTTTCTTGATTTGTATTTGTTGTCTTTTCGTTTTTTTTTTAATCAAAGAAAAAAGGCACCTTTATCCTTCTTCAAAAGTGATCCATTATGTCATAAAAATGGCCAACTATGAATAAAAAGAAAAGTAAAAAGTAAAAGGTTGAATCGTGGTATAACAAATCATGAAAAAAACTCTTTATTTTTCTTTTTTTGACTTATATAGATTAATAAAAAATCTCAAGTTATAGGATATATAAATGGGTTTGTATATCATATATATACAATCCATCTCATTATTATTATTAATTGTAATAAGATAATTTGGTTTCATTTCTCATTTAGTTTTCATTTAGGTTTTTTAAAAATAAAACTATAA